ATTTTGTTTTGGTTCGACCAGTAATCATATATGAGATAGCGAACGGTATCAATTTAGAAACACTTTTCACCGCGGATCTATTGCAGGAAAAGGATAATCTGAAACTTCAAGTTGTCAATTATATCCTTTATGGAAATAGTAAACCAATTCGGGGAATTTCTGACACAAGTATTCAATTAATTCGTACTTGTTTAGTCTTGAATTGGGATCAAGACAAAAAAAGTTCTTCTATCGAGGAGGCCCGCGCTTCTTTTGTTGAAGTAAGCACAAATGGTCTGATTCGTGATTTCCTAAGAATCAATCTATTGAAATCCAAAATTTCATATATCAGGAGTAGAACTAGAAAAAGGGATGATCCATCAGGTTTCGGACCGATCTCTAATAATGGATCAGATCCCACCAATATTAATCCATTTTATCCCAGTTATTCCAAAGCAAGGATTCAACAATCACTTAAACAAAATCACGGAACTATTAGTACGTTATTGAATAGAAATAAGGAATTTAAATTTTTGCTAATTTTGTCATCATCTAATTGTTTTCGAATGGATGCATTCAATCATGTAAAAGATCACAAAGAATCAATTAAAAGAGATCCTATAATTTCAATTCAAAATTCGTTGGGCCCATTAGGAACAGCCCTTCAAATTGCAAATTTTGATTTATTAAACCATTTCAATTTAATAACTCATAATCAGATCTCCATAACTAAATATTTGAAACTTGACAATTTAAAAGAGACTTTTCAAGTACTTAAATATTATTTAATGGATGAAACCGGGAGAATTGTTAATCCCGATCCATGCAGTAAGAGTGTTTTGAATCCATTCACTTTGAATTGGTATTTTCTCCATCATAATTATCATCCTAATGATTGTGAATCTTTCTTCACAATAATTAGACTGGGACAATTTATTTGTGAAAATGTATGTATTGCCAAAAGCGGACCACATCTAAAATCGGGTCAAGTTATAATTGTTCACATTGACTCTGTAGTAATAAGATCGGCTCAGCCTTATTTGGCCACGCCAGGAGCAACCGTTCATGGCCATTATGGAGAAATCCTTTACGAAGGAGCTACATTAGTTACATTTATATATGAAAAATCGCGATCTGGTGATATAACGCAGGGTCTTCCAAAAGTGGAACAAGTGTTAGAAGTACGTTCAATTGATTCAATATCGATAAACCTAGAAAAGAGAGTTGAGGGTTGGAACGAGTGTATAACAAGAATTTTTGGAATTCCTTGGGGATTCTTGATTGGTGCTGAGTTAACTATCGTGCAAAGTCGTATCTCTTTGGTTAATAAGATCCAAAAAGTTTATCGATCTCAAGGGGTGCAGATCCATAATAGGCATATAGAAATTATTGTACGGCAAATAACATCAAAAGTATTGGTTTCAGAAGACGGAATGTCTAATGTTTTTTCACCCGGAGAACTAATTGGATTGTTCCGAGCAGAACGAACGGGACGCGCTTTGGAAGAAGCCATCTGTTACCGACCCATATTATTGGGAATAACGCGAGCATCTCTGAATACTCAAAGTTTCATATCCGAGGCGAGTTTTCAAGAAACTGCTCGCGTTTTAGCAAAAGCTGCTCTCCGCGGTCGTATCGATTGGTTGAAAGGCCTAAAAGAAAACGTTGTTCTAGGCGGTATGATACCCGTCGGTACCGGATTCAAAAGATTCGTGCAAGGCTCAAGGAAACATAAAAAGATGCCTTTGAACAGCAAAAAGAAGAATTTATTCGAGGGGGAATTTAGAGATAGAGATTTTTTATTCCACCAGAGAGAGTTATTTGATTCTTGCATTTCAAGAAATTTCTATGATACATCAGAATAAGCATTTCTAGGATTTAATGATTCCTAAGAGCGGATTCATCCTTTTATTTTATTTTAATTAATCGTGGTCCTGTGATTTGTTCCATGTGATTTATTAATAGTAATAAAGAAAATAAGGAATAGAATGAAATTAATTGCTTGGATCGTATATCAACATCCAATCTCCGGGAAAAGATAAGGTTCCATCGGAACAATTATTTATTTCAGGGTACCCCCTCTCTCTTTTTCTTTGTTTGAAAAAGAAAGAGAGAGAGAGGAAGTGTGGGTAGAAATGATAAAAAGATATTGGAACATTAATTTAGAAGAGATGATGAAAGCGGGAGTTCATTTTGGTCATGGTACTAGAAAATGGAACCCAAGAATGGCCCCTTATATCTCTGCAAAACGTAAAGGTATTCATATTACAAATCTTACTAGAACTGCTCGTTTTTTATCAGAAGCTTGTGATTTAGTTTTTGATGCAGCAAGCAAGAGAAAACAATTCTTAATTGTTGGTACCAAAAATAAAGCAGCGGATTCAGTAGCCCGGGCTGCAATAAGGGCTCGGTGTCATTATGTTAATAAAAAATGGCTCGGCGGTATTTTAACGAATTGGTCTACTACAGAAACTAGACTTCAAAAGTTCAGGGACTTGAGAATGGAACAAAAGACCGGTAGACTCAACCGTCTTCCAAAAGGAGATGGGACTCGATTGAAGAGACAGTTAGCTCACTTGCAAACATATCTGGGTGGGATTAAATATATGACAGGGTTACCCGATATTGTAATACTCGTTGATCAGCAAGAAGAATATACGGCTCTTCGGGAATGTATCACTTTGGGAATTCCAACCATTTGTTTAATTGATACAAACTGTGACCCGGATCTCGCAGATATTTCGATTCCAGCGAATGATGACGCTATAGCTTCAATCCGATTAATTCTTAATAAATTAGTATTTGCAATTTGTGAGGGTCGTTCTAGCTATATACGAAATTCCTGATTAATAATAAGATAGATTAATAATAAGATTAAGATAAAGAAATTATTTTGTGAACTCCATATATTTATGGATATATAATCGGTTACTATTTGTCAATCGTCCAAAAGAGATAAAAATAACTAGCTATATTATGTGATTTGTTGGTATTTAAAATATACAATTTTAGTAGGCAAATAAAAAAAACGATGGTTGAATCAAAATAATTCCTTTTAAAGTTTTCTTTCAGGGGGTAGTATGAATGTTCTATCATGTTCCATCAACATCCTAAAAGGGTTATATGATATATCTGGTGTGGAAGTAGGCCAGCATTTCTATTGGAAAATAGGAGGTTTCCAAGTACACGCCCAAGTACTTATTACTTCTTGGGTTGTAATTGCTATCTTATTAGGTTCAGCCATTGTAACTGTTCGGAACCCCCAAACCATTCCAACTGGCGGTCAGAATTTCTTCGAATATGTCCTTGAATTCATTCGAGATGTGAGCCAAACTCAGATCGGAGAGGAATACGGCCCATGGGTCCCCTTTATTGGAACGATGTTTCTATTTATTTTTGTTTCTAATTGGGCGGGTGCACTTTTACCTTGGAAGATTATAGAGTTACCTCATGGGGAGTTAGCTGCACCTACGAATGATATAAATACTACCGTTGCTTTAGCTTTACTTACGTCAATAGCCTATTTTTATGCGGGCCTTAGCAAAAAAGGATTAGGTTATTTCAGTAAATACATTCAACCAACTCCAATTCTTTTACCCATTAACATTTTAGAAGATTTCACAAAACCCTTATCACTTAGCTTTCGACTTTTCGGAAATATATTAGCGGATGAATTAGTAGTTGTTGTTCTTGTTTCTTTAGTACCTTCAGTGGTTCCTATACCTGTCATGTTCCTTGGGTTATTTACAAGTGGTATTCAAGCTCTTATTTTTGCAACTTTAGCTGCGGCTTATATAGGCGAATCCATTGAGGGGCATCATTAACGAATTTTGTTTTGAAATAGACTTTTTTATCTTATAGTCTAAGGCAATCTATTCTTGTTCAAGATAATCTACTTATACTTAGTGAACATAAATATACACATAAATAGAAAAAAAGTTTATAACGATCTAAAGGAATAGTAAAAACAAAAAGGAAAGAAATCTAAAAAAGTTTTGTCCTAAACGATCTTTTTCCTAGAATTCGTTTGAATCATTTATACCTTCGTCCAATCAATTTTTTTTTTGGCTTGATTATTTTGTTCATTCAATTCCAATCCAATTTTAGGAGTCATAATCTGAATAAGAGTTGTTTCCAACATGTGATTAAAAAAAGGGGTTTTTTCTATAGAGATAGAGCTATTTCTATTTCACTCGGTTTTATTCAATTCAATAGATTGACTAATAATAAAATATTAATAAATTATAAAAAAAAAATAATAATAAAATAACTTACAAGAAAACAAAGACTTATATTTCTATGCAATGATTCAGACTAATGAATTTGTCCATTTAGATTGATTGTATCCAAGTGGGATAATGATAAGGAAGAGAATAAAAAAAAATGAGATTCAGAAAAAAATGGATTATTATTATTTACAAGAGTGAAATCAAACTAAGTTTATGGAATATATATATAAATAATGGAATAATTGAATAAAGAGATTAAATCAAGAAAAAGAATGAATAGTTCGAAATTTATTGGTTGATTGTATCATTAACCATTTTTTTTTGGTGCGAGGAACTTATCATGAATCCATTGATTTCTGCCGCTTCCGTTATTGCTGCTGGGTTGGCTGTTGGGCTTGCTTCTATTGGACCTGGGGTTGGTCAAGGTACTGCCGCGGGGCAAGCTGTAGAAGGTATCGCAAGACAACCCGAGGCAGAGGGAAAAATACGAGGTACTTTATTGCTTAGTCTGGCTTTTATGGAAGCTTTAACAATTTATGGATTAGTTGTAGCCTTAGCACTTTTATTTGCGAATCCTTTTGTTTAATCAAACGTATTTTTTTTATTGCCTTGTACTTGCTGCTTGTTTTTTCGAATTCTACCAAGATTTCATTCCTAAAATTACTTATTTATTTTTATTTGGACAATAACCTACCACGGGAAGGACTCATTTGAGGATGAGGAATTAGTATACTAATTCGCTTTCTTCCTTCCCTCTTCTTAGTCCAATGGAACCCCCTCTTTTTTTTTCAA